CTTTAGCAGGTCTATTGATAGAGATTAATCGTTTTTTCCCAGATGCGTTGACATTCCCCTTTTTTTGATTCTAGTTATTGATACGGTACCAAATAACGGAGATTTGAGATACAATTAAATATTTGTGACTAATCCTTTGCCCCCTTTTTCTCTTTTTTCTTTTAGAATAAGAGGGAGGAAAGAGAAAAAAAGAACAGGTGTATTCAACAGCTTCGAGACTTGGGTTCAAGTTTGAATTAAATAAATTATTCATATTCAATTCAAAAATTAACTAGGGATGGAGGTAGAATAAACAGGGTGGGGCCTAGATCTAGGACAAGACTCTTATACAAGGTACTTAAATGTAAATGAAATACTGTGATTTGAATTTGAACTAAAGTTTAGAAAATTTTTTAGTATATTGATTGCAGTGAAATTTTTCATAATTGGATTTCAAGTTAATAACTTCTATTTATCCTTCCTTCCTTCTTCTTCGTTTCGGATCGAAAATAGAAGAGTTGAGTAAATCAAAAATCCAAAGGAGGTTCATGGCCAAGGGGAAAGATGTCCGAATAACGGTTATTTTGGAATGTACCGGTTGTGTTCGAAACGGTGTTAATAAGGTATCAACGGGTATTTCCAGATATATTACTGAAAAGAATCGTCACAACACGCCTAATCGATTGGAATTGAGAAAATTCTGTCCATTTTGTTACAAACATATGATTCATGGGGAGATAAAGAAATAGATCGAATCGAGCACATGTATGTAACCCTTCCTTGGAAGGGTAAAAATGACATTCTATATATAACATAATTAAATATAAACAAACCAAATCCTATTTATTCTAATTCATTTTAGATCCGACCGGAATAGGATTTTCGGGATAAGGAATAAACTAAACAAACCATGGATAAATCCAAGCGGCCTTTTCTTAAATCCAAGCGATCTTTTCGTAGGCGTTTGCCCCCGATTCAATCGGGGGATCGAATTGATTATAGAAACATGAGTTTAATTAGTCGATTTATTAGCGAACAAGGAAAAATATTATCTAGACGGGTGAATAGATTGACCTTGAAACAACAACGATTAATTACTATTGCTATAAAACAAGCTCGTATTTTATCTTTGTTACCTTTTCTTAATAATGAGAAACAGTTTGAAAGAACCGAGTCGACCGCCAGAACTGCGGGTCTTCGAGCCAGAAATAAATAGGCTTACTCGTTCTTCACTTGACTAAAAAAAAGTAAAATCCGAACTCAAACGCAGATTGATGTTTTGTTCGAAAAATATGAAAAATATAGATTGAATTATCGTGTCGTAAGAAAAAAAGAATCGGGCAAGGATAAAGATTTTTTTTGAGTGTGTTCATTCAGTTTTATTATTTTTTTATCATATTTATTTTGACTTTACCCTCCCGGAGTTCATTCTCCGGGGAACTCCGTTTAAATTATTCCGGTGGATTCTTTCCAATCTACTTCTTTTATGATCTCATTGGAAATCATATAGAGACAATTTTTATTTGATATAGCTATTTGTGCAAGTATTTTACGATTAAGAAGCACCTGTTTCTTATATAGGTCGTGTATTAATCTACTATAACTATAGGATACCCCTATTTCCCGAATTACTGCGTTTATTCGAGTGATCCACAAACGGCGAAAATTTCTCTTTTGCTTATCCCTATCCCGATGCGACGAAACCAAAGCTCTTATTTTCTGTTGAGTAATTGTTCTAGTAAGTCTTGAATGAGCCCCTCGAAAGCTTGATGCAAATAAACGAATTTTTGTTCTACGTCTCCGAGCTATATTTCCCCGTCTAATTCTGGTCATTGAATAAATGAAACTTTGACGAATAACTAATAGATTTCCTTTCTTTCAGTTATTCTTTTTCCCTTTCCTAGTCTATTAATAACAAAGCTTTTTTCCAATGTATAAACTAAAAATTCCAATGACTTTGGCTACTATAACCTTCCCGACCACTATTTTTATTTTTTCTAGACATTTCACTTCGAAATAAGAATTTTCATTTTACTAGGTATCAAAATAGAATAAATAAAAAATAGAAATGGATAAAGAAATAGTGGCTTCCTTCGTTTATATGGTTACTTCTTAAACGGTGAGGTTTTCTCTATACACCGGAGCCTTTACTTTATTTAATCAATGTTATCGGTAACTTGTATAGTTCACATTCTTTGGCTCTACCCATGAATTATCCAGTAATAGGTCTTTCACGATTAGATCTACTTACACAGTAACGGTATTTAATTATGAAAGTTGGCTGGGTAGCTAACCCTGTTAGTCCGTTCTTGCAAGAGGGGCCTAAGTTTTATGTTTTTATTTTTAAGTAGGATTTTCTCCGCTTAATGGATAACCATTTGCTACCAATGGAGAATTGCTTCTCATCTTAAATTGAGGTGATTGGATTTGCACCAATGGAAACCATAAATTTCATACACAATAGAATGGATAGATTTTTTTATACTGAAATGAACGGACTTCTTTTTATATTCTATCCTAT